TGAACCCTCACGATTTCTAAAGTCGACGGATTTTCCTCTTACTATAAATTTCATTGTTGTCTGTATTGACATGTAGAATGGGACTCTATCTTTATTCTCGTCCGATTAATCAGTTCTTCAAAAGATCTATCAGACTCAGGAGTGAATGATTTGATCACTGAATATTCGATTCTTCCTTCAACTTGGAATCGATTCACAATAATTCTTAAATTTTTCATATAAAAAAATAAGGATTCGAGTCGTGATTAATTATTTGATATTTCAGTATGTATACGTACGTATACAGAGTCATCTTTTCTGTAGTTTCGATAGAAGGATTCGATTCCTCTACCAATGCAGTCAACTCCATTTGTTAGAACAGCTTCCATTGAGTCTCTGCACCTATCCTTTTTTGATTCTGAACACAGGATTTGGCTCAGGATTGCCCATTTTTCATTCCAGGGTTTCTCTGAATTTGGAAGTTACCACTTAGTAGGTTTCCATACCAAGGCTCAATCCAATCAAGTCCGTAGCGTCTACCAATTTCGCCATATCCCCCTTATGAGGCCGAGATCTCATTGTGATCCCCCCCTCTTATGTTGGAACCCTTGAATTCATTAGATACTGATTCCTATATCGAAAAAGTGTCTGCTCCTATTTCTTACCCATCTTCTTTCATCTCTATCGGTGGGCCAGTATTTGGTCCAATCGGAAATGATTCTATCATTGATGTATCTGCAATTCAATATGGATGGATATATCCCACATATACATGTCTCTCTCCCTCTCATTTTTCCCGCGCGATTGGGAATACTGGAACGGTCGATATTCATTCTTCTTTTTTTTTTCGTCCTATCTCCTCCCTTTCCGAATGAAACCAGAGGAATGTCTCATTATGATCTGAATTGCATTCTTATCTTATCCTTTCCTTAGGACCGATCCGCTCTAATCTAATAGAATTTAGAATTAATAGAATCTGCTATAACTAATATGGATATAGTTATATATAATTATTTCAAATGTAATATTTTGCATTTAAAGAAAAAAAATTCGAAATCAAAGAAATAGAAATTTCTAATAATAAATCTAATCTAATAATAATAGAAAATATAATAAGAATTAATAGAATGATAATATAAATTTTCAATAAAAATTCTATATAGTTATAGTTATATTATAATATATAAGAATATTCTTATGATATTAATTAATCATTTTTAATGGAATAGAATTCGATTCTTCATTCTAATTATTAATAGTTAAGATTCCGGTAGTTTACCGAATTCCTATGCACTATTTCTGTTATGTGAGCCCGCTTAGCTCAGAGGTTAGAGCATCGCATTTGTAATGCGATGGTCATCGGTTCGATTCCGATAGCCGGCTTTTCTCTATTTGTCCGATTTTTTCCATGATTGATAATGTCTCCTTGAGATCAAGGAATATTGAAAAGACTCCTCCCTTTTTTCTTTTACAAATGTCGGGTCACCGATCTATTATGTCGTGGGAACTTACAACTATGAATAAAAAACTGATTGGAGCAGTGAAATCTCTACAGAACAAATCAAGAAAAGGATCCTTAACTTCCTATATATACAAAATAATCCGGATATTGATACAATTCATCATTCTTCTTTGTAGTACTTCAGTAGATTTATCTTCGTTTATCGTTTAGTTCAGTCTGACTTAGGTTTATTCTGTAAAATGAAATTTCAATAAAATAAATAAAAAAAAAAGGGGGGGAGTCTTTATGTCTCGTTACCGAGGGCCTCGTTTCAAAAAAATACGCCGTCTGGGAGCTTTACCGGGACTAACTAGTAAAAGACCTAGACCGGGAAGTGATCTTAGAAACCAATCGCGTTCCGGGAAAAGATCTCAATATCGTATTCGTCTAGAAGAAAAACAAAAATTGCGTTTTCATTATGGTCTGACAGAGCGACAATTGCTTAGATATGTTCGTATAGCTGGAAAAGCCAAAGGGTCAACAGGGCAGGTTTTACTACAACTACTTGAGATGCGTTTGGATAACATCCTTTTTCGATTGGGTATGGCTTCGACCATTCCTGGAGCCAGGCAATTAGTTAACCATAGACATATTTTAGTTAATGGTCGTATAGTAGATATCCCAAGTTATCGCTGCAAACCCCGAGATATTATTACTACGAGAGATGAACAAAGATCCAGAGCTTTGATTCAAAATTATATTGATTCATCCCCCCACGAGGAATTGGCAAAACATTTGACTTTTCACTCATCCCAATATAAAGGATTAGTAAATCAAATAATAGATAGTAAATGGATCGGTTTGAAAATCAATGAGTTGCTAGTCGTAGAATATTATTCTCGTCAGACTTGAACCTAACTAAAATAACAAAGCTTCGGACAATTTTGCCCCCCCTTTTTCGCCAAAGTCAAGTAAATAAGGGGTTTGATCCGGATTTTTCTCCCACTCACGTATCACAAATGGATCAGCAGTGAGATTTTCATTCTTTTCCACTCTTTCCGGTATTTTCCATACCACAGT